ATATAATATAAATAGAATCTAATTCATTTTTAAGAGAGTTTTTGCTTAGTAAATGAAATTCGAAGACAAGAGCAAAAAAATGAAGAAAAAAAGATATCATCCATATCCTTTCAAATCTTTCATGTAGAAAGATGCAAAACTACATTCTATAACTCACTTAGCTAGATACTTATATCTTTATTTATTTATTTAGAATGATCAATATCAAATTATCAAATTATAATAAGATATACTTTATATATAATAAGATAAGATATCTTTACTTTATATTATAAAATATAAAATAAAATCTAAATAATAATAACAGGTACAAATAGTAAATCGAGGTACCCATTCTATGACAAATCTTACCTTTCCCTCTGTTTTGGTCCCTTTAGTAGGCCTAGTATTTCCGGCAATCGCAATAGCTTCTTTATTTCTTCATATTCAAAAAAACAAAATTGTTTAGAGGCGAGGGCACAAAATCTCATCTATTTTTTTTTAACTGACGCTTGTATCATAACACAGATATCCATTTAGCAAAATTTGGTATATTTGGTATAAGTGGCTTCCGCCGAAAATCTCCCAAAAATGCTATATTCTAGCTATTTTCAAATAGACCCAACTCGGCGGATGGCTGAACTGTAAAGTTGGTCTATCTATATACATGTGGCTATCTTTAGTGAGATCATACGAAGGGTATGTTATTAGTTTAGATCTAACCAATTTAATGAATTACTCCTAAAGGTTCACATCAAACTAGTGCTAGTTGATGCGAGTTACTTCGGAAACAAACGGACTAAAGTCAAATTCATTTGGGGTATTCTCTCAATTCCAAAAAAAGCAACTGGATCAAGTATGAGTTGTCGATCAGAACATATATGGATAGAACCTATAACGGGGGCTCGAAAAACAAGTAATTTCTGCTGGGCTGTTATCCTTTTTTTAGGTTCATTAGGATTCTTGTTGGTTGGAACCTCGAGTTATCTTGGTAGAAATTTGATATCTTTATTTCCGTCTCAGGAAATAGTTTTTTTCCCGCAAGGAATTGTGATGTCTTTCTATGGGATCGCGGGTCTTTTTATTAGCTCCTATTTGTGGTGCACAATTTCGTGGAATGTAGGTAGTGGTTATGATCGATTTGATAGAAAAGATGGAATAGTGTGTATCTTTCGTTGGGGATTTCCTGGAAAAAATCGTCGGGTCTTCCTCCGATTTCTTATAAAAGATATTCAGTCCGTCAGAATAGAAGTGAAAGAGGGTATTTTTGCTCGTCGTGTCCTTTATATGGATATCAGAGGCCAGGGAGCCATTCCATTGACTCGTACTGATGAGAATTTTACTCCACGGGAAATGGAACAAAAAGCTGCTGAATTGGCCTATTTCTTGCGTGTACCAATTGAAGTTTTTTAATAAATGAAGCCGAGAAATGAATGCTTTCTCAGCAGGAGAGCAAAAAAAGCAAGAATCCCCTTTTTCTATAACATAACTTATAACTTAATTGAGGTTTCTTCAAAACATTCATTCGAGTCAAAGCAGACATATATGGAATAAGAATAAAATTTTTCCGGGCATTTATCGAATATCGAAAGGAGATATGTGCTTCGAATTCGACCAATTGAAATATAGGTAAACAATTTTTTTTATTTATTCATTCGAATTTTTCGTCTATTTCGGTATTTTTTTTCTAGATTCAAGGCCTAACCACGAAATCACAAATAAAAAAGAGTGAATAGATTCATAGGTTCGATAACTTGTAATAGAAGAGATGCATGAGAGAAATATTAGATTACATAGAGTCGACGAATGAGATGGGTTCATTAACAATTCACAGACGAAAAAATGGAAAAAAAGAAAGCATTCACTCCTCTTTTATATCTTGCATCTATAGTATTTTTGCCCTGGTGGATTTCTCTCTCATTTCAAAAAAGTCTGGAATCATGGGTTACTTATTGGTGGAATACTAGGCAATCCGAATTTTTTTTGAATGATATTGAAGAAAAGAGTATTCTAGAAAAATTCAGAGAATTGGAGGAACTCCTCTTCTTAGAGGAAATGATCAAGGAATACTCGGAGACACATCTACAAAACCTTCGTATAGGAATTCACAAAGAAACAATCCAATTAATCAAGATACACAACGAGGGTCGTATTCATACGATTTTGCACTTCTCGACAAATATAATCTGTTTCATTATTCTAAGCGGTTATTCTATTTTGGGTAATAAAGAACTTGTTATTCTTAACTCTTGGGCTCAGGAATTCCTATATAACTTAAGTGACACAATAAAAGCTTTTTCTCTTCTTTTATTAACTGATTTATGTATCGGATTTCATTCGCCCCATGGTTGGGAACTGCTGATTGGCTTTGTCTACAAGGATTTTGGATTTGTTCATAATGATCAAATTATATCTGGCCTTGTTTCCACTTTTCCAGTCATTCTAGATACAATTTTAAAATATTGGATTTTCCGTTATTTAAATCGCGTATCTCCGTCACTTGTAGTGATTTATCATTCAA